TCGTATTCACATAGATAAGAATTATACAGGAAGAAGAAAAATCTTTTCTTTCGTTTTGAAAAAAAAGGACTGACTTTCTTTGGAATAAAAGAACTCGTCCAGTTGTGGAGAAAGACTCGTAATAAATGCAAAGAAGGGACATCTTTTACCCAGTAGCGAAGAACTTGAACCAAAATTTCCAAATGGGCTGGGTACGGTATTAGATAAACTAATACATAGTTTAAATGTGAAAACTTGTCCTCTAAAAAAGGAAATACTGAATGAATTGATCGTAAATTCCGCGATTTGACTCTCCCTTTCGTTTCTAAGAAAGATAAGAATCGTAGAGAAAATGGAATTTCTACAATGATCGAAAATCCTTCTGATATCCTTTGAGAATCAAAACTCTTATGGCGCCTCCAAAATGCATTTTGGTTAGTTCGAGTAATTAAACGTTTTACAACTAGTAAGCTATATTTATTGTCATACCCTGCATTTTCCAACAAATGCGCTCTATTTAAATCATGATCATGAGCAAGTGCATAAATATACTCCTGAAAGATAAGTGGATACAAGAAGTAGTGCTGTTCAGAACCACTTCTCTTTAAATATCTTTTGAATTCGTCCATTTGAATTTCAATTTGAAGAGTAGAGAATTTTGGGGGTTATCAAATGATGCATAGTGCGGTACAGCCAAAACAAGATATTATTTGTCATAATAAGAAACAAATAGATACCTTGGATCTAAGTAGGACTTATCAACAGACTCTCTATCCTCTGTTTTTTTATGGTTTATCTTCATTATAAGATAACAAAACAAGATAGTTAGAAAGTCTTTATTTTTTCAACCTAACCGCGCTTTTGATTTTGGAAATGTTTTGATCAATATACTGTTTCTTTTAGACACACATCTCCATTTCAAAATGGATATTATCCATTTTGAAAAAATGGCAAAAAATAATTAGGATTCATTAAAAAATAGAGAATTCACTCGTGGAAAAACCCTTCCCGTATCAGGCACTAATAAATTTTTAACTTATTATTAGATCGGGAAATCATTCTAATTTAAGAACAGAAGCTCGTTGCTTTTTCTTTCCCTATAATTAATGGAAGCCATAGGGCTCTATCTCTATCCATTTATCCATTCGACCCAACTTGAAATTGAATGAATTCACTTTACTCCGTTTCAATAATTAAACCAAGTTTTAATACTGATCCGGAAAAATAAAATATTCTAAGAATTCTTCGTTGATACGACATGCTGTTTTTTCCATCCATTTCCTTTCCAGATCAGTCGCGGTCTTCAAAACTTTACCGATGGTATGGACGAATGCATCACTTCATCCCAATGTGTAAAAGATATCCTAGTCGCACTTAAAAGCCGAGTACTCTACCGTTGAGTTAGCAACCCGAATAGGAATAGAAAAAGATGTATAGATACAACCAGAATCAATATAAATGAGTATATGAGGCAATCGGACTTAAAAGAGAAAAAAATCCATTTTATAATGGATTCGGAAAATCCAAATCCATCGGCCAGATGAAAATAAAGAAAATTCTGAATTATAGAATAAAAGAAAAAGATAGAAAAATGTCAAATGAATAGACTTTCTCTTTTCTTATGTTTTCCACTTTTGAATCAAAAAAAATTGTAAAAAAGCGAATTCAACGAACGCATTATTTGAATGAAGTAAGATCAAAAAGAAAACCCTATGAGACGGAAAAAAAGTCTACTTATCACAAGTAATTATATTTGTTCGATATATTGTTGTCAATATAAATATGGAGATTTGGAATAAATAATAGAATGAAAAAAAAATGACATTTCAATAATATTCAAAAAACTTGTGTTGGATTAGCACTACATAGATAAAAAGGGGTTTAGATAAGGGAATCCATACCATAGAAGTAGAAAAATTATACAAAAAATTATACAATAGAAAGCAAAGTGATCTAAGAATCACCCCCCCTTTTTTTATTTACTTAACTGGGTTTGATTCGGGTAAAGTTCCGCAAAAACCTCTGCCCTCCTTAAAATATCCTTAACAGTTCCTGTAGGCTGAGCACCTTTTTCCAGGAAATAGAGAATAGCAGGAACGTTTAAAAAAGTTTGATTCTTTATCGGATCATAAAAACCCACTTTCCGAAGATCTCTTCCTTCTCTTCGGCATCGAACATCAATTGCAACGATTCGATAGACGGCTCATTGGGATAGATGTAAATAAACAACACCCCCCCCTAGAAACGTATAGGAAGTTTTCCCCTCGTACGGCTCGAGAAAAAATGATTCACAGCTTTCTCTATATAGAATTCTAATGAATGGGATAAAGGGTCCATAAAAAATTAGACTCGGATTTCACTCATTTTTCCTTGTTCCTTCCTAAAAAAACATTTGTACTCATAACTCAAGTTGGATAATTCTCAAAAATAGCTTAAAGGAAAAGGTTTAGGCAATTTTAGTTATTGAGTAGTCTTTAGCCCCCTTTTGTTTGTCTCATTTAAAACCTATTTGTACTCTTTAATTTTGATCCAATTATTGAGACAATTGAAATGGTCTTTCCTTGTTTTGGGATCCTTTCTTTTTGTTTTAAATCATTGGGTTTAGACATTCCTTCGGTGTTTCTTAATCTTTTCAAAATGGTAGCAACATACCCCTTTTGTGATTTCTTTGTACCAACGAATCATACGCATCGTTGATTCTTGCGTGATACACTGTGGATCAAAAGAGTTTGATCAATTCTAACAAATTTTGTATTAAAACTTGCCGAAATCAGATCCTTTCGATTTCTATATAGAAAATCTACTTACGAAGTTCTTTCAATTTATTAATTGGTATTAACCCTAGATCCTTGCCCCCGAGAAATTCATTTTTTCTACTCGAGCTCCATCATGTACTATGCTTATTTCCATTACAACCCCCCAAAAATAGGGGTTAGAGTGGAAGAAATGATGTCGAATCGAGAGCACCCTCATTCCAATATAAAATGGTGGATATAAGACTAAGCATCCACATCGGATCACGTCCTTCAAGTCGCACGTTGCTTTCTACCACATCGTTTCAAACGAAGTTTTACCATAACATTCCTCTAATTTGGAACCTTTCTGAAATTGATTCAATTATGAAATCATGAATAGTCATTGGTTCAGTTCAGTCAGTAGATAGATATAGTAATCTACCCCTTTTGATTCTATATTGAAAGACTGCTTGTCACTAAAATACAACAAAATAAAACAATACATACAAACTAGGCATTTCCTCATTTATATGTATTTTCTTATTTTGTTTAACCCGGGATGATTAAGTAATCATTTTGCCATTCAAGTGAATAAAATATATGAGTTTCCCTCCGTTTCTTAAGTCCTTGCTACGATTTATTTCATTAGTTTACGCTAACCTCAGCCTTAAGAGACACAACACAATCCAATTGATAAAACGGAATTAGTACTAAGAACCCCCCCTCTTTACTCTTATTTAAGAATTCAGAAATCCACAGAACGTTAAGATTACTAATTGGAATACCTTATTTAAAGTTAGGGGAGTGGGAACAAGAACTATGGAAATTATAGGCACCTTCCCATTTTGATTCAAAAATTTTTTAAAATTCAAATAAAGGTGGGACCTAAGGTTTTTATTTTATAAGTAACTGGCTTACTTCACTATGAAAGGAGTGTACATACAATGAAAAGTCCACCCTACCCCCTTTGAATTAAAACTTTTGTTACCATCCTACCGGGATCCCAAATATATTCAGTTACATCTGCATGTCATTTGCAGTCAATCCAATGCAGTTTGTTGTGAAAAAACAAGAGAAGACGTGTCTCTGAATCAAAAAAAAAAAAATTACACTCTAGTGACTCATATTCGACCTTTAAACATTTAAACAGAAGTTTAAAAATAAAAAGGGAAAATGAATTCTAATGGATACATTCTGGGACGGAAGGATTCGAACCTCCGAATAGCGGGATCAAAACCCGATGCCTTACCACTTGGCGACGCCCCATTTCGATTTCTATTCGACACTACTAAAGACTAATATGCGTGTTACGTATTCGTCCATTCCAGCCCAACTATTTATCTAAAGTATTTTTCTAGAATTATAGAATATATTAGATTCTTGCTAGGATTTTGACACATGTAAATATAGAATTCAACTTAATTGATTGATCATTACATATAATTCAATTAAGATATTGTATGAAAGTAAGATTTCTTCTATTCTCTTTTGAGAATTGGACCATTTTTGATTGGGTGGGTTCAAAGAAAAAGAAAGGCTTTTTGTCTACCTTACTTCATTTTTCCTTCTTTATATCAATAACTCAACCAAAATGCAATTATCTCCAAGAACAAAATGTCTGTTATGCTTAATACCTTTAGTTTGATCTGGATCTGTCTTAATTCCGCTCTTTGTTCGACTAGTTTTTTCTTCGCCAAATTGCCCGAGGCCTACGCGTTTTTGAATCCCATCGTAGATGTTATGCCAATCATCCCTTTGTTCTTTTTTCTCTTGGCCTTTGTTTGGCAAGCTGCTGTAAGTTTTCGATAAAATCTTTAAGACTATCCTAGAAAATTCATGATTTATTCGAGAAAAAATTCTACCAATTTAGAAGATCAACTTCCAACGAAAGACCCTAACTAGGGTTAGGCTAGGGTACCCCACAATACTTAATTGGGGGTATGAAATCTATGAAGGACTCTTATTACAAATGACTTTTCTTTTCGTAGAATCCTTTTCTATTTCTAGAAATCACTTCATTTCTTGGTGTCAAAATGGACTAGTTAGACTATTCTAATATTTAGAATCTCATAGTATAAACTGGAGAATCTATTTTCTTTTCTCATTTTTTTTTTTCAAAAAAGGATCTTGGAGATTGCGCCATGCTTACTCTCAAACTTTCCGTTTACACAGTCGTGATATTCTTTGTTTCTCTTTTCATCTTTGGATTTCTATCTAATGATCCAGGACGTAATCCTGGACGTGAAGAATAAAAAAAAAGGAGTTTTAGTTGCTTTCTTAGGATTT